GCACTGTTCATTCTAGTTCCTACTGCTTTTCTGCTTATCATTTATGTAAAAACAGAAAGTCAAAATCAAAATAAAAAGGATTAATTAATTTGAATGAAACTTGACTTCTGAGTTCTTATAAAAGATTGAATAAAAAAGGGACAATTTGGCGTCTTAAATGAAATGAGCGGACTAGAATCGACAGTATTCTATCAGATCTGATACTATAGTATAGTAAGAAAGAAATATATATTTCTTTCTTACCATATCTATTATTGTTAGTGTAGTGTATAAAGTATAAAGTTGTACTTTATAATAAAGACAGGGACTTCGTGTCGATTAATCTACAATATTATTTATTATCTTGATATTTATAAAGATAATATATGGAATTTACATATAACCAATTCTCTTTTTTGATACATCTTTTTTTCGATCAATATTAAAAAACTCTCTTGTCTTACTTTCTAGTTCTAATTTATAGATTTATTATTTGCAATCTGAGTCTCGTGATCTATCGAAAGAATCAACAAAGGAAAAAGCATTAGAGGCATCTATTAAAGAGCCGTAATACTTTTTCTAGCATTCCTAGAAAAAATGGATTGATCCATTGACAGGAGTTCTATGGGCACTTCTTCGGATTTTAAAAGATAATAAGTATAATAAAAAAACCTCACAAATTTTTAATGCTTGAAACCCTGATAAAGTCGAAATTCCATTTCGAAAATAATAAAAGAATCGGTAAGTGCGCAATATGTGACTCCCAAGGCAATATCTTATTATGCATATTCTCTCGTTATACAACTACTATGCCTAATTTTTTCTCATATAAATCGTGTATACACTTAAAAAATTACTTTTTTAGCAGGAAAAAGTAAAAGTAAAGAGGGAAACAAAAAAGGGGGTCGGGCCTTCTTTAGTATCCCTCTAAAACTAAAATTATGGGAAGAGCCCGTTCATTGAAATATAAAATTTAGGAAGAATTTGGTTGGAATAAAATTCCAATAATACGTATCCCTTTGCTTTCGAGATACAAATATGGGAATCCTTGAAATATCTCTGAAAGAATTTTATTCATAGAATACATTACTCCACTAGAATCCAATGTAAGGTAAGTCCTAAATGAAAATATTTTTTAAAAAATTCAAAACATGTTGCAGAACGATCTATAAAACAATTGATATGGTTTGATTCCTCAATCAATTCGTAGTACCTCTAGAGTCCACTTCTTCCCCATACTACGAGTGAAAGGGAAAAAGTAAAGACTACCATTAAAGCAGCCCAAGCGAGACTTACTATATCCATGTGAATTATGTCCCCTATCTCTATGAAGGAATTATTCCATTATTGCTCATTAATAATAGTCGAATCAACGGCGCAGAGTCAAAAAGGGGCTCTGACCGAACACTGTTGATGAACTAATCTCAATAACTTCTACTAAATTCCTATACGACTTTTAATTGGAAAAGACTAAACACAAGTAAAATAGGCAATGACACCTTAAGGGAATGTTACGAATGGAACATATAGGAATAATAAGGCCTGTTCTTTTTGCCCGTTTTTATCTCTATATCTCTATAAAAGTTAATTATATTTTCCATTCAGTCTAATATTGAATGTGAACGCTCATAAATTCTCGTGAGTCTGTATAGATATACAGTAAGTACTCTTATTATTAAGTATATTTAAGTATATAAGGGCTCTTCCGGTCTTTACACAACTTAACTGCTAATTTAATTAGATTTCGTATCTGTCTATCCAACGGAATTCAAGACTCAGGCAGTATACACTACATTAGTAGTAGAATAGAGGGGGATCTGGAAGTCGTGATAGCCCTTCCACCATTAGAATCTTTTTAATCCTAGATGCAAAGATTTACTACAATGTTTTATAAAACCCCCAGACCGAATGCACAATCCGTTTCTGCTGCCGGGGAAAAATAAGGTGAGTTATATATCAACAGAACATAATAAGAGATTTCGAGTCTTTTATTGATCAGGCGACACCCGGATTTGAACTGGGGAAAAAGGATTTGCAGTCCCCCGCCTTACCACTCGGCCATATCGCCAAAATAATACAAAAAATAGATGGAAATTTTCCTGCTTAAGAGTGGATTACTGAACCTCTTTTTTTGTACTTGTATCTTGAAGCCTTTTTTTATTAATTCTTTTCCGAAAAGAAGGGCCCTTTGCTCTTTTTGATTTAATTTTATCTACTTCTTCGATTGATTGTATAGTATCTCAAAACACACAAACACAATGCCTAAAAACTTCCCCTCACTTTTATATTGAAAAGTAAAATGTGGATTTTTAGTCACAAAAAACAAGTTGATGGCAAATTTGAACCATTAACTATTGACTCCTGGCTGCAAATTCATGAATGAGTCTTGGATTTGAATATCAAATTTTGTTTTCCTAATGACACAAGAAACTAAAAAATGATACATAACTAATCAGTGTTTATTCAGTATTTTTATTTTCAATTTCTCCATTTCGATTATAACAATATATATGGGTATATG